AATAGAATTGATTAGTTTGATTGGGGGGGGGAGAGGGGGTTAAATTTAATATAAAAATTTAATTAATTACATTAATTTAACATATTATTATAAAAGAATTTACATAATTTGTTTAGTTTAGATTAAAATTTATTAATATTATTTAATTTTTATTAAATAAGTTAAATTTTTATTTAAATTATTAATATTAATAATTTAAAATTTAATTTGATATATAAATTTATAAATTCAATAATTTTTAAGTAAATTATGATAATTTAATTAAGAATTTTTTAAAGTGGGTTAGGGTAATAATTTATTTTGATGGGATTTTTTATTAATTTATTTAAAATAAGGATTTAAATTTTTATTTAAATCTATATTTCAATCAAATTTAATTAAGTTAATTTTTATTTATATTTTTTTTATTTAAGTTTTAATTTAATAGAGATATATAAATTTATAGTAGTTTTTAATTAATTAAATAAAGTTTAATTTTGATTTAAAAATTTATTTAATTTTTTATTTACATGTAAATTTTAGTATGAATTTAATATTAATTTTAATAGTTATATTTAGATATTTTATTCGCAGTATGGGGTTTTAATAATTTAGGGTACTAAGAATTATAAATAAATTTATATATTAACAAAATTTGTGCCAGCAGTTGCGGTTATACAAGAAATATAAATAAATTTTATTGGTTAGTAATAAAATTTATTTAGTTTAATTAAAATAGAATTTATAAAGTGAAATTTTAAATTTTTAATAGTTATATTTATGTTTATTGAAATTACGAAATTTATAAGATAAACTAGGATTAGATACCCTATTATTTTAAATGTTAATTTTTATCAGAGTAGTATTAGTTATGATCTTGAAATTTAAAAATTTTGGCGGTATTTTAGTCTGTTCAGAGGAACCTGTTCTATAATTGATAGTCCACGATAAATTATACTTTATTTATTAATTTATATATCGTCGTTATTAAATATTTTATTAGAATTATAATATTTAAGTTTTTTAATTAAAAAATATATCAGATCAAGGTGTAGTTTATAATAGAGAAGAAATGGGTTACAATAAATATATTTTTGAATTTGTATATGAAAATATATAATGAAATTGGATTTGAAAGTAATAAATTTTATATTTAATTTATGATTTTAGCTCTAAAATGTGTACATATCGCCCGTCACTCTTATTATAAGATAAGATAAGTCGTAACATAGTAGATGTACTGGAAAGTGTATCTAGAAAGTCAAATTAAAGCTTATTTAGAAAAGCATTTTATTTACATTAAAAAGTTATTGTGCAAATCAATGTAATTTGAAATATGGTTATTATTAAATTTTTATGTTTATTATTTTTAATAAAAATAATTTTAAAAATAAAATTTTTAGTAAGTTTTATAGAAAAAATTATTATAATTATAGAGAATTAGTATTGTAAAAGAAATATTAAATAGGTTTTTATTATTAATAAGTAAAATTTTATTTTTGTACCTTGTGTATCAGGGTTTATTAATTAAAAATTATAAAATTTAATTTTCCCGAATTTAAAAGAGAGAATAAATAATTTTTTTTATTGTTAAAAAAATATTTAAAATTATTTATTAGTAATGAGAAGTTATTCGTTTTTAAATATATCTGGTTTATATAGAAATAAATTTAATTTAATTAATTTAATTTTATTAATTTATTTTTATAAGTTAATAAATTTTATTAGTAATAGTTAAAGGGATAAGCTTTTAATTAAAATTTTATAATTTTTTAATTTATTGAGAAATTTATAGGTTTAGAAATATTCATTATTTATAGTATGTTATAATTAATTTCGTTTATTATATTTTTTTAAAATTTTTTAGAATTTTATATATAAATTATATTTAATTATTTAATATTAAATATAATGATAAAATTAGTATAATTATTTTATATATTAATATTATAAATTTAAAGATTATAAAAAGGAATTCGGCAATTTTTTTATTCGCCTGTTTAATAAAAACATGTCCTTTAGAATATAATTTAAGGTCTAACCTGCCCATTGATAAATTAAAAGGCCGCAGTAATTTGACTGTGCAAAGGTAGCATAATCATTAGTTTTTTAATTAAAAGCTTGTATGAATGGTTGGACGAGATAAAATCTGTCTCTTAATAAAAAATAGAATTTAATTTTTAAGTTAAAAAGCTTAAATTTTAATAAAAGACGAGAAGACCCTATAGATCTTTATAAAAATTTTTTTAATATTAATATAGATGATTTTATTTATTATATTAATTTTTATTTTATTGGGGTAATAAAAAGATTAAAAAAATTCTTTTTTATTTTACAAAAATTATTGATTTTATGATCCATTATTAGTGATTTAAGATTAAGTTACCTTAGGGATAACAGCGTAATTTTTTTAAAGAGTTCTTATCGATAAAAAAGTTTGCGACCTCGATGTTGGATTAAAAGTAATCTTAGGTGTAGAAGTTTAAGATTTTGGTCTGTTCGACCATTAAATTTTTACATGATCTGAGTTTAGACCGGTGTAAGCCAGGTTGGTTTCTATCTTTATTGATTTAATATATTTTAGTACGAAAGGACCAAATATGTAATATATTTATATTAATTTTTTGAATATTATTATTACTTTGGCAGATTAGTGTGATGAATTTAGAATTCATTAATGTAAAATTTTACAAGTAATATTGTTTTTAAGGGATTTAATTGTTTCTGTTATTAGTATATTATTATTAGTAATTTGTGTTTTAGTGGGTGTAGCTTTTTTAACTTTGTTAGAACGTAAGGTTTTGGGTTATATTCAAATTCGAAAGGGTCCCAATAAAGTTGGATTTATAGGAATTCCCCAACCTTTTAGAGATGCAATTAAATTATTTTCTAAGGAGCAAACATTTCCTTTATTATCAAATTATGTAATATATTATTATTCTCCTGTAATAAGATTATTTTTGTCTTTATTAATATGAATAATTATACCTTTTATATTTAGTTTATTTAATTTTAGTTTAAGAATATTATTTTTTTTATGTATTACTAGTATAGGAGTTTATACAGTTATAATTGCAGGGTGGTCTTCTAATTCTAAATATTCATTATTAGGAGGAATGCGAGCTGTTGCTCAAACTATTTCTTATGAAGTTAGTCTTTCTTTAATTTTTATATCTTTTATAATTATAATTGAAGGTTTTAGATTAATAAGTTTTTATGAATATCAACAATTTATTTGAATAATTTTTTTATTTATACCATTAAGTTTAATTTGATTTGTTTCTAGATTAGCTGAAACTAATCGAACTCCCTTTGATTTTGCTGAAGGTGAGTCTGAATTAGTTTCTGGATTTAATGTTGAATATAGAAGAGGGGGGTTTGCTTTAATTTTTTTATCAGAATACTCTAGAATTTTATTTATAAGAATATTATTTAGAGTAATATTTTTAGGTAGAAATTTATATTCTATATTATTTTATTTAGAGTTAGTTTTTATTTCTTTTATATTTATTTGGGTACGGGGTACATTACCTCGATTTCGTTATGATAAATTAATAAATTTAGCTTGGAAAAGATTTTTACCTATTTCTTTAAATTATATAATTTTATATATAGGTTTAAAGATATTATTTCATTCTTTATTAATTTAGTGAATTATTTTTAGTAAAGTTAATAGAGAATTGAACTCTTTATTATGTTTTCAAAACATATATTTATACAAATTCATTAACTAAAAAATTAATTTATCTCATATTTTATTAATTATTGGGTTAATAATAAAGTATATAAAATAAAGAATTGTTAGAATTTGTCCAGTAATAATAAAAGGTTCTTCTACAGTTCGTATTCCAATTCAAGTTAATAGAATTACAATTAAAATAAATGTTCAAAATAAAAATTGATTAATAGGATAAAATTTTAATGATTGAAATTTTATTTTATTAGAAAATGGTAAAATAATTAGAATTAAAATTGATAATATTAAAGCAATTACACCTCCTAATTTATTTGGAATTGATCGTAAGATTGCGTAAGCAAATAGAAAGTATCATTCAGGTTGAATATGAATTGGGGTTACTAAAGGATTAGCTGGAATAAAATTATCAGGGTCTCCTAATATGTATGGATTTATTAAAGTAATTAAAGTTAGTGTCATTATTAAAATTATAAATCCTATAATATCTTTAAATGAAAAATATGGATGGAATGGAATTTTATCAATATTACTATTAGTTCCTAAGGGATTATTAGATCCTGTTTGATGAAGAAATAATAAATGAATAATTACTAATGCAGTAATAATAAAAGGTAGTATAAAATGAATTGTAAAAAATCGTGTTAAAGTTGCATTATCAACAGCAAATCCTCCTCATACTCATTGAACTAATATTGATCCTAAGTAGGGGATTGCTGATAATAAATTAGTAATTACTGTGGCCCCTCAAAAAGATATTTGTCCTCAGGGTAAAACATATCCTATAAAGGCTGTTCCTATTACTATGAATAAAATAATAACTCCAATGATTCAAGTTTGTATTAATTTATATGATCCATAATATATTCCTCGTCCAATATGTAAATAAATACAAATAAAAAATAATGAAGCTCCATTAGCATGTAAAGTTCGTATTAATCACCCATAATTAACGTCTCGACAAATATGGTTTACTCTATAAAAAGCTATATCAATATTGGTAGTATAGTGTATTGCTAAAAAAATTCCAGTTAAAATTTGAATTGATAAACAAAGTCCTAATAAAGATCCAAAATTTCATCATAGTGAAATATTTGATGGGGATGGTAAATCGATTAAAGCTCTATTAATGATTTTTAATAGTGGGTGGTTTGATCGTAAAGGTTTATTCATTAGAATTTTTGTCGAAGTGGTCCTATATTAGATTTTGTAATTTTTACGATAGCAATAAGAGTAATTAAAAGGTAATTGATTATTAAAATATTAATCAAATAATTTGGATTATTGTATAATATATATAGAGATATGGAATTTTCATTTTTATTTAAAATTAATTGATTTAAGGTTTCAAGTATATTAGAGTTTTTTTGAATGTAATTTGTAAATATAGAATCATAAATAATAAATAAAATTAATGAAATAGCTCTAAGGATTATAATTAATATAATTATATTTTTGGAATAATCAAATTTTTCATTTGAAGCTAATCTAGTTATGTATATAAAAAGAATTAATATTCCACCAATTATAATTAAAAATAAAATATATGAAAATCAAAATGAATATGAGTATATTCCAGTAATTAATGCAATAATAATAGTTTGAATTAGTAAAATTATTCCTATTGATATAGGGTGGTTTATAAATAAAAATATTAAAGATAATATTAAATTTAAATAAATTATAATTAAATAAATACAGAGAATAGTTTATAAAAATATTAATTTTGGAGATTAAAGATAAAAGTTTATTTTTTCTCTGAAGTTTTAAAAGATATTTCTTATTTTTGATTTACAAGACCAATATTTTATTTAAATTATTAAAACTGATTATATATTTATTTAATATATTAATTTTTTTTATTATATTTTTTGTAGGTTTAATTATTTTTTCTTCTAAACGTAAACATTTATTATTAATATTATTGAGAATAGAATTTATTATTTTATCTTTATATATTTTATTATTTATATTTTTATCTTATTTTGATTATGAATATTATTTTAGAATAATATTTTTAGTTTTTTGTGTATGTGAAAGAGTTTTAGGATTATCAATTTTAGTTTCTTTAATTCGTACTCATGGAAATGATTATTTTTTTTCAATAAATTTATGTTAAAGTTATTATTAATAATTTTATTTTCAATTCCTTTATGTTTTATAAAAAATAGATTTTGATTAATTCAATTTATTTTTATTTTAATAAGTTTTTTTTTTATATTTATTGGTAGATTTAATTTTATGTGAATGAATATTAGATATTTTTTAGGGGGTGATTTATTGTCATTTGGTTTAATTTTATTAAGATTTTGAATTTGTTCTTTAATAATTATAGCAAGATCAGAGATTTTTATTAAAAATAATTTTTATAAATTATTTTTATTTTTATTATTAATTTTATTATTATTATTATATTGTACTTTTGGGTCAATAAATTTATTTTTATTTTATTTATTTTTTGAGAGAAGTTTAATTCCTACATTATTTTTAATTATAGGTTGGGGATATCAACCTGAGCGTTTACAAGCGGGGATTTATTTATTATTTTATACTTTATTTGCTTCTTTACCTATAATGATTGGGATTTTTTATTATTATAATTTTTATATAACTTTAAATTTTTTTTTTTTTTGTGATTTATATAATTTTAATTTATATATATATATTAGAATAATTTTTGCTTTTTTGGTAAAAATACCTATATTTATAGTTCATTTATGATTACCTAAAGCTCATGTTGAAGCTCCTGTTTCAGGATCTATAATTTTAGCTGGAATTTTATTAAAATTAGGGGGTTATGGTTTATTGCGAGTAATAAATTTATTTATAATTATTAGTAAAATTTGATCTCCTTTATTTATTAGAATTAGATTAATAGGGGGGTTTTTGATTAGATTAATTTGTTTACGTCAAACTGATTTAAAAATTTTAATTGCTTATTCATCAGTAGCTCATATAGGAATAGTATTAGGGGGAATTATAACATTGAATTATTGGGGATTTTGTGGTTCTTTTATAATAATAATTGCTCATGGTTTATGTTCATCTGGTTTATTTTGTTTAGCTAATATTTCATATGAACGTTTAAGAAGACGTTCAATATATATAAATAAAGGATTAATTAATTTAATACCAAGAATAAGTTTATGATGGTTTTTATTAAGATCTTCAAATATAGCTGCTCCTCCCTCAATAAATTTATTAGGAGAAATTAGACTTTTAAATAGATTAATATCGTGAACTTGGTTTTCTATGTTTTTTTTAATTTTATTATCGTTTTTTAGAGCTGTATATTCATTATTTTTATATTCTTATAGTCAACATGGTAAAATTTATTCAGGTAAATATTCCAGTTCTTCGGGATTTATTCGGGAATATATATTGTTATTTATACATTGATTTCCTTTAAATTTATTAATTATTAAGAGAGAGTTTTTTGTATTGTAGATTTATTTAAGTAATTTAAAATAAAATTTTGATTTGTGATATCAAGTATGTAATGATTTACCTTAAATTATTAAAAAAATTTCTATTTGTGTAATTAGATTTTTTATTTTATTTTTATTTAGTTTTATAAGATTAATTTTTGGTTTAAAGTTTTTAATTTTAGATTTTTTATTAATTATTGAATGAGAATTAATTTCTTTAAATTCTAGTTCTGTAGTAATAAGATTATTATTTGATTGAATATCATTATTATTTATAAGATTTGTTCTTTTTATTTCTTCTATAGTAATTTTTTATAGTAATGAATATATAAATGGAGATTTAAATATTAATCGATTTATTATATTAGTTTTAATATTTGTTTTTTCTATAATATTATTAATTATTAGTCCAAATTTAATTAGAATTTTATTAGGATGAGATGGTTTAGGTTTAGTTTCATATTGTCTAGTAATTTATTATCAAAATATTAAATCTTATAATGCTGGGATAATTACAGCTTTAATAAATCGGGTAGGGGATGTAATATTATTAATTGCTATTTCTTGAATATTAAATTTTGGTAGTTGAAATTATTATTATTATATAGATTTAATACAAAAAGATTCTATCATAATATATATTTCATTACTTGTTATAATTGCAGCTATAACTAAAAGAGCTCAGATTCCTTTTTCTTCATGATTACCAGCAGCAATAGCTGCACCAACACCTGTTTCAGCACTAGTTCATTCATCTACTTTAGTAACTGCTGGGGTATTTTTATTAATTCGTTTTAATTTAGTTTTAAGATCTTGGATGAATATATATTTATTATTAATTGGGGTTTTAACTATATTTATAGCTGGTTTAGGGGCTAATTTTGAATTTGATTTGAAAAAAATTATTGCTTTATCTACACTTAGTCAATTAGGGTTGATAATAAGAATTTTAGCTCTAGGAAATTTTAAATTAGCTTTTTTTCATTTGTTAACTCATGCTATATTTAAAGCTTTATTGTTTATATGTGCAGGTTGTATTATTCATAATATAAAAGATGTTCAAGATATTCGTTATATAGGAAATTTAATAGTTCATATACCATTAACATGTATTAGAATAAATATTTCAAATTTGGCTTTATGTGGTATACCCTTTTTAGCAGGATTTTATTCTAAGGATTTAATTTTGGAGGTAGTTTCTTTAAGAAATTTAAATATTTTTATATATTTATTATTTTTTTTATCTACTGGTTTAACTGTATGTTATTCTTTTCGTTTATGTTATTATTCTGTTACTGGAGATTTTAATTTTTATTCTTTGCATTCTTTAAATGATGAGGGTTGGATTATATTAAAAAGAATAATAATAATATTATTTTTTGTTGTAATTAGAGGGAGTATATTATTATGATTAATTTTTCCAAGACCTATTATTATTTGTTTACCACTATGAATAAAAATAATAGCTTTATTTGTAAGTATTATAGGAGGTTGGATAGGTTATGAAATTTCAAAATTTTATGTTTCATGGAATTCTAAAACTTTAATTTTATTTAATATAAGATATTTTTTAGGGTATATATGATTTTTACCTAATATTTCAACTTTTTTTATAAATTATTTTCCTTTAATATTGAGATTTAAATTATTTAAAAATTTTGATCAGGGTTGAAATGAATTGTTAGGGGGTCAAGGAATTTATATAAATTTAAAGAAAAATTCAATTTTATTTCAATTTTTTCAAAATAATAGAATAAAAATTTATTTAATTTTAATAATTTTTTGATTGATTATTTTATTGATATTATTTTTAATTTAACTTAAATAGCTTATAAAGAGTATAATATTGAAGATATTATGGAGATTATTTTGATCTTTAAGTATTTATAAAAATATTAAATTTTATTTTTATATTGAAAATATAATGTTTTATTTAAACTATATAAATAGAAATATAAACGGAATTGAACCGCTAAAGAAAAAAGTTAGCAGCTTTATCTTGAATATCATATTTCTTTAATTGGAATATAGATTCAATAGTATTATTAACAGTAATAAGCCTCTTTTTGGCTTCAATTAATAAATAAGGGCATATAATTGCCAAATTTTTAGGTCGAAACTAAATGTAAATTTTACTTCTTATTTGAGAAATATTGATGTGCAATACTTTTTAGATGCAAACTAAATGTTATAATTAACTAAATTCCCAATATTTTCAATTTAATGCTCCTATATTTCATTCATGATAAAGACCTAATAATAAAATAATAATAAAAAATAAAATTGTTCTAATTATTGTAATAAAATTTGATGTTTTTATAATTATAATTATTGGTAATAATAAAGCAATTTCTACATCGAAAATTAAAAAAATTACGGCAATTAAAAAAAATTGAATACTAAATGGAAGTCGTGATGAATTGATAGGATCAAATCCACATTCAAAGGGAGAGTTTTTTTCTCGATCTATAAAAGTTTTTTTTGATAGTATTCTTGATAAAAGTATAGTTAAAATAGCAATTAAGATAATAATTATTGAAATTACTAATGTAATAAAAATTATTTATACTAAAAAAAATTAGACCATTTGATTGGAAGTCAAATATACTTATATACTATATAAATTATCTACCTCATCAATAAATAGAAATATATAAAAATAATCATACTACATCAACAAAATGTCAATATCAAGCAGCAGCTTCAAATCCAAAGTGATGAATTGATGAAAAATGATTAAAATAGTGGCGAAATAAACAAGTTAGGAGAAAAGTTGTTCCAATAATTACATGTAATCCATGAAATCCTGTGGCTATAAAAAATGATGATCCATAAACTGTATCTGCAATTGTAAAGGGAGATTCTATATATTCGAATGCTTGAAGAATGGAAAAATAAATTCCTAAAATTACTGTAAAAAAAAGTCCCTGTAGGGTTTGATTGTAATTATTTTCTATTAATCTATGATGTGCTCAAGTTACTGTTACTCCCGAAGTTAATAAAATTAATGTATTTAATAAAGGGATTTGTAATGGATTAAATGGGATAATTCCTATAGGTGGTCATATTCTTCCTAATTCGATAGTTGGGGCTAAGCTTCTATGAAAAAATCCTCAAAAAAAAGAAATAAAAAAAAAAATTTCTGATGTAATAAAAAGAATTATTCCCCATCGTAATCCAATTGTTACATTATATGTATGTAATCCTTGAAATGTTCCCTCTCGGGTTACATCTCGTCATCATTGAATTATTGTTAAGATTGTAATTAGTAATCCAATTAAAAATAAATTAATATTAAATTGATGAAATCATTTTACTAATCCCGATACTGTAATTATTGCTCCTAGTGCTCCAGTTAAAGGTCATGGTCTATAATCTACTAAATGAAATGGGTGATTTGAGTGTGTTGACATTAGATTACTTCTCTAGAATAAAGTGTTCTTAAAATAGCAAATACATAGGATTGAATAATTGATACTGCAAATTCTAGAATTAATAGTAATATTTGAATAATAATTAAAATTCTAAGGAGTATTGAATTTATTATAGGACCTGTATTTCCCAATAAAGTTAGAAGTAAATGTCCAGCAATTATATTTGCTGCTAATCGAACTGCTAAAGTTCCTGGTCGAATTATATTTCTAATAGTTTCAATACATACTATAAACGGTATTAAAATTGGGGGTGTTCCTTGGGGAACTAAATGAGCAAATATATGTTGAGTGTGATTGATTCATCCAAAGATTATAAATCTTAGTCATAATGGTAATGCTAATGTTAAAGTTATAGATATATGACTTGATCTTGTATAAATATAAGGAAATAAACCTATAAAATTATTAAATAAAATTAGAGAAAATAGAGAAATAAAAATAAAAGTTCTTCCCTTTTGATTAAATGATCCTAAAAGAGTTTTAAATTCTATATGTAAAGTAATAATTAAATTAATTCAAATTATTATAAATCGAGAGGGGATGAATCAAAAAGTTATTGGGATTATTAATAAACCTATTAAAGTTCTAATTCAATTTATAGATAAGTTTAAAATATTAGTTGATGGATCAAAAGTGGAGAATAGATTTCTTATCATTTTCAATTTAATATATTTTTTAAAATTTTAGAGTTTATATTTTTTTTATTGTTGATTAAGAATAAATAATAATTTAAAAAATTAAATATAATAAAAGTGATTGAAAAAAAAAAATATAAGATAATTCAGTTTATTGGGGCTATTTGTGGGATTAAAGAATATTAATAATTTAATAATTTTAGTTTGACATTCTAATGTTATATTTTAACTAAATCTTTCATTTTCATTAAAAGTAATTGTTAATTTACTATAATTTGGTTTAAGAGACCAATACTTACTTTCAGTCATTTAATGAAATTGTTCTTATTTTAGAGATTCAATTAATAAAAATATTTGTGGGAACTCTTTCAATTACAATAGGTATAAATCTATGATTGGCTCCACAAATTTCTGAACATTGACCATAAAATAATCCCGGTCGATTTATAAAAAAATTAGTTTGATTTAATCGTCCTGGAGTTGCATCAATTTTTACCCCTAAAGATGGGATTGTTCAAGAATGAAGAACATCTATGGCTGAAACTAAAATACGAATTTGGGAGTTAAATGGTAAAACTACTCGATTATCTACATCTAATAATCGAAATTCATTTAATTTAAGTTCATTTGTTGGAATTATATAAGAATCAAATTCTAATTTTTTAAAATCTGAATATTCATATTTTCAATACCATTGATGACCAATAGATTTTAAAGTTAATCAGGGATTTCTGATTTCATCTAATAAATATAATAAACGTAAAGAGGGGAGAGCAATAAAAATTAAAATAATAGCTGGAAGAATTGTTCAGATTACTTCAATTGTTTGACCTTCAAGTAAAAATCGATTAATATATTTATTAAAAAAAAGAGAAAATATTAGATATCCAACCAATAAAGTGATTATTGTTAAAATTATCAAAGTATGATCATGAAAAAATGTTAATTGTTCTATTAACGGAGAAGCTCTGTTTTGTAAATTTAGATCAGATCATGTTGCCATATTTCTAATAAAAGGTTAAACTTTATATTTGAAGCTTAAATTCATTGCACTAATCTGCCATATTAGAAATTAGATAATATAGGTAATTCAGAGTATCTGTGTTCTGCTGGAGGGAATTTTTGGAATCATTCAATAGAAGTAGGTATTTGATTAGCAAAGATCACCATACGTTGAGAAATTATTGATTCTCAAATAATATAAATTAATATTAATACTCCAATAAATGAAATAGTAGATCCAATTGAGGAAATTACATTTCATGTAGTATATGCATCAGGATAATCAGAATATCGTCGAGGTATACCTCTAAGACCCAAAAAATGTTGGGGGAAAAATGTTAAATTTACTCCAATAAATATAATGATAAATTGAATTTTTAAAAGATTTGAGTTTAAAGTAATACCTGTGAATAATGGAAATCACTGAATAAATCCCGCTAAAATTGCGAATACAGCACCCATTGAGAGAACATAATGAAAATGGGCAACTACATAATATGTATCATGTAAAATAATATCAATTGATGAATTAGCTAATACTACTCCAGTTAATCCCCCTACGGTGAATAAAAATACAAATCCAAGGGCCCATAATAAAGAGGGTCTATAAGAGATTTGAGAACCGTGTAATGTAGCTAACCAAGAAAAAATTTTAATTCCTGTAGGAACAGCAATAATTATAGTAGCTGATGTAAAATATGCTCGAGTATCAACATCTATTCCTACGGTGAATATATGATGGGCTCATACTACAAATCCTAATAATCCAATAGCTAATATAGCATAAATTATCCCTAAAGAACCAAAAGTTTCTTTTTTTCCTCTTTCTTGACTAATAATATGGGAAATTATACCAAATCCTGGGAGAATTAAAATATAAACTTCTGGGTGACCAAAGAATCAAAATAAATGTTGATAAAGAATTGGATCTCCTCCTCCTGCTGGGTCAAAAAAAGAGGTATTTAAATTTCGATCTGTTAGAAGTATAGTGATTGCACCAGCTAATACAGGTAATGAGAGAAGTAATAATAAAGCAGTGATTCCTACTGATCAAACAAATAAAGGTATTCGATCGAAAGTTATTCCAATAGATCGTATATTAATAATAGTGGTAATAAAATTTACTGCACCTAAAATTGATGAAACTCCTGCTAAATGTAAACTAAAAATAGCTAAATCTACTGATGCTCCTCTATGAGCAATTCCTGATGATAATGGGGGATAAACTGTTCAACCTGTTCCAGCCCCATTTTCCACTATTCTTCTTATTAATAATAATGTCAATGATGGGGGTAACAATCAAAATCTTATATTATTTATTCGGGGAAATGCTATATCAGGTGCTCCTAATATTAAAGGAACTAATCAATTTCCAAATCCCCCAATTATAATAGGTATAACTATAAAAAAAATTATAATAAATGCATGAGCTGTGACAATTACATTATAAATTTGATCATCACCAATTAATGATCCTGGATTTCCCAATTCTGCCCGAATCAGTATTCTCAAAGAAGTTCCCACTATTCCTGATCAGGCTCCAAATAAAAAATAAAGTGTTCCAATATCCTTATGGTTTGTTGAAAATAATCATTTTTGCGGTAAAATGGCTGATTAGGTGATAAATTGTAAATTTATTTATGGGATTTATTTCTCTTTTACCAATTTAGTATTATAGTTTAAAGAAAAATTTTAAATTGCAAATTTAAAGATAGAGTATTCTTATTACTTAGGTTTTTTTTTAAAACTTTATTAAGGCTTAAAGCTCTTTCCTTTATTTACAGCTTTGAAGGCTGTGAGTTTAATTAACTTAAATCCTTTAATAAAAATTAATAAATATGGTATATAAAATTATTCCAAAAATTGAAGTAAATGTTAATAAATTTATTGTTATATTATTATAATTATTTTTTTTAAGAATTATTAAGAAATTTAATTCATTGTTATTAATTATAATTCTAGAATAGGAGATTCGTAAATAGAAAAATAATGTGATTAATGTTATTATAATTATAAATAGAATTAACATTGGGTTATTTAATCTTAAGTTTTGAATAATAATTCACTTAGGTAAAAATCCTAAAAATGGGGGTAATCCTCCTAATGATAATAAATTTATTAATATAAAATATTTAATTATATATATATTATTTATTATTATAAATAATTGATTTAATATGAAAATATTAAATTTATTAAAAATAAAAATAATAGAAATAGAAATAAATGAATAAATTATAAAATAAATAATTCAAGTAATTTCATTTATAATAAATGATGTTAATATTCATCCAATATGATTAATTGATGAATATGCTAGAATTTTTCGTAATCTAATTTGATTTAATCCCCCAATTCTTCCAATTAAAGTTGATAAAATAATAATTATATAAATATAATTATTTAATTTTATTGTATAAGAAAGAATTATTATAGGAGCAATTTTTTGTCATGTTATTAAAATTAATCTATTAATTCAATTTAATCCTTCAATAATTTCTGGAAATCAGAAATGGAAGGGAGCTGCCCCTAATTTTAATAAAATGGCTGAATTTATTATTATTATTAAAGTTTTATTAAAAAAAAATATTTCATTAATTATTTTTCTTTGGGATATAGTTATAATAATAGAAAAAAGTAAGATAGATGATGCTAAAGCTTGAATTAGAAAATATTTTATTGATGATTCTGATGAATACTGGTTATTTTTTATATTAATTAGAGGAATAAAAGATAATAGATTGATTTCCAATCCTATTCAAATTCCTAATCAAGAATATGAGGAAATTGTAATAAAGGTTCCTATGAACAGTATTATTTTAAAAATTAATTTATAAATAAAGAAAATTAAAAAGAAAAGGATTATAACCTTTATATTTGGGGTATGAACCTAAGAGCTTAATTAGCTTATCTTTTTAATTTTTAAATATATTTTAGTATATGATGTATAAAAGTTTTTGATACTTGAGGAAGTAGTCTAATTCTGCTAAATATAGAATAGAGGTTTATACTGGGAAAAATTGACCAGAGGTTAATCAACTGAACCCGAAAAAAACTCCCCTTTTTTTTGGGCCCCTTTTTGGGGGGTAAAATAAGAGGTAAATTTAATTCAAATAATTTTTTGGCAAAAAAAATCCCCATTTTTCCCCAAAAAAAAAAAAAATAAGATGTAATTTTAATTGTTTTTTTTGGAATTTTTTTTTTTACACGAAAAAAAAATTTTTTTATTAGGCTTAAATTTATACTAAATTTAGTTAATTTAAAATATTTTTATTATTTTCAGTTTAAAAAATAAAATGTTATACTAAATTTAGTTAACTTGAAATTTAAAAAAGCTATAAATTTGGGGCTTATATTTCAATTAAATATCCTTTTAAATTTTAATTTTATATATAAATTTATATTAATTTTATTTTATTTTGGGTTTTATTAAAATTTTTATTTTATTTAAGTTTATAATTTATAGTTTATTAAATTTATTAAAATATTTTATTTTCTTTTAAATTTTTATTAAAATTTATAACTTCAATTAGTTTTTATAAAAACTTATATTATTATAATTTTTAAAAATATTTATATTAAGTTTTATTAAGTTTATAATTTATTTTAATTTTTAAATAAACGTAATTTATTTAAGTTTATTAAAATTTATATTTTATTAGGGTTATTTATCTAAGTTCATTAAATATCTTTTAAGTTTTTATTTAAATCTATATTTCAATCAAATATCTTTTAAGTTTTTATTTAAATCTATATTTCAATTAAATATCTTTTAAATTTTTATTTAAATCTATATTTCAATCAAATATCTTTTAAATTTTTATTTAAATCTATATTTCAATCAAATATCTTTTAAATTTTTATTAAAACCTATATTTCAATCAAATATCTTTTAAATTTTTATTTAAATCTATATTTCAATCAAATATCTTTTAAATTTTTATTAAAACTTATATTTCAATCAAATATCTTTTAAGTTTTTATTTAAATCTATATTTCAATCAAATATCTTTTAAATTTTTATTAAAATCTATATTTCAATCAAATATCTTTTAAGTTTTTATTAAAATCTATATTTCAATCAAATATCTTTTAAGTTTTTATTTAAATCTATATTTCAATTAAATATCTTTTAAATTTTTATTTAAATCTATATTTCAATCAAATATCTTTTAAATTTTTATTAAAATCTATATTTCAATCAAATATCTTTTAAATTTTTAT